CTAAATTAGTAGTCTATTTTTAGACGGACTCACGAGAGTCTCTGAATGTTTAGGCATTGAATCAATATTAGATTGATTGGTTAGTTGGCTTTTGTGATAGAAAAAGTGAAAAAAAAAAATTAGGCAAGTCCCGAAAGAATAGACTATCTCCCAACTTTTTCCCAGAGACAATGGGAGATGAATTAGATCAAATAAAAATAAAGGTATGGAAAGGTAAAAAAAGAGCAGGCCCACATTCTTTTTATATTTCGATTAGTAACATTCATTTTTGTGTGATGTCACTGCTTTTTAATAAATTAAAGGAATGGATTTATTGGATTGGTTTATCAATAGTGTTTAATTGGTCATAATTCCCTTTTGACTCTGCGCTATTGATTCCACTATTATTAAGTGAGCAATACTTCCGTCATATTTATAGGGATAGGGGACATAATTCATATGGATATAGTAAGTCTCGGCTGGGCTGCTTTAATGGTAGTCTTTACATTTTCCCTTTCACTCGTAGTATGGGGAAGAAGTGGACTCTAGAGATCAAACTTATTGAGTTTGATTCCTCAAACTCTATCAATTGTTTTAGAGATCATTCTGCAAAGCGTTTTTAAAGATTTAAAATATTTTCCTTTCAAAATTGGATTGTCCATTGATTGAATTCTAGCAGAAGAATATTTTCTATAAATAATACTTTTTCAATCATAACCAAAGAGATATTTCAATGATTCCCATGTTTGTATTTAGAAAGGAAAAGAAATACAGATAATTGGAAATTGATTCCAACCCAATTCGTCCTAAAATTTCTATTTCAACGAATGCCAAATTATAGATAGATAATGAGAAGGGCCTTTTATTTATTTCCCTTTTTACTCTTCAGAGAAGAAGTCGTTTTGTATAAATGTATATACACTTTATATGAGAAAAAAAGTGGTTGTCTGATGAGATACTATGGAAAATAAGATCTTACCTTGGGAGAGTCACATATTACGTATTTACCGCTTGTTTTATAATAAAAAAAAAATTATGCTTTATCGACTCATTTCATATGATGGTTCAACTCAAACGTTAAGTTAAAAATTAACTAGAAATTTAATATCGTAAATTAATTTAATCTACATTAAGTTTTTTTTTATTAAAAATAGAGTACAACTTTATACACTACAATAAGACGAATAGAGAGTATGGTAGAAAGAAAGCTTCATCTATTTCTTTCTACCATACTATGAGATCGCATGGAATACTGCGAATTTTAGTCTGCTCATTTCACACCAAATTGAAACCATTTTATTCTTTATTATTTTATTTCTTGAACAATTGATAAGAAGTTAGAAGTCGAGTTTTATTCAAAAAAATTAATTATTTTTACTTACTGTTTTTACGTAAATGATAAGGAGAAAAGCAGTAGGAACTAGAATGAAGAGTGCGGTAGCAATAAATGCAAGAATATTTACTTCCATCATCGTTTTTTTACTTCGCAATAACTCGGGATTTGATCCCATAGAGATGATAAACCTTTCGCCTAGAAATTCAATGAATGAATTACCTCTCGATGATATCGCAATATCATGAATAACAATATCTGAACTATCAAATCAATTCATCGTCGAGAATAGTCTACCATAGGAAGATCTTTTATTCCTATCGAATCAATAATTTTTCTATTTCTTATTCTGTTCTAATGGTTCTTTTTTAGAATCTACCCTACTTTCTTGTAGTATTATCAGATAAAGTATCATTTAATTACTGCTCCACTTCTATTCGTTAGAAATACCTTAAAAATAGTTAACCCCCCCCCCCCTCAAAAAAAAATGAAATGAAAAAAGAAAGAAGTAAAGTTGTAAACCCCTAATGATCTAATTATTTTAGAACATAAAGAAGTGTGATAAAGATAAATTCCAGTAGAAAAGAGCAAATTTTCCATTAATTTACAGTTTGTTCTTTTTTCGAAGTTACCCTAAAAAAAGAATTCCCTTGGGTAAGATCTTTGATTCATTTTTTTCTATCCTCTTTACTTACATTATTCATACTGTAACAAAGAGCTCAGTGTGCAATTTGAATGAAATAATAGAATTTTATAAAAAAAATTCGTAATTTAATTCAGGTTATACAAAATCAGATTAAGAAAGAGAGATAGTTTAATCTGGATAAAGTATTCCATGGGGAAGTGGAAGTTTTTTTATTTTGGGTCGTTCAAGAAACTCATTTCATTTGTGTATGTACTCCCCCAAAACATATGGTACTCTATTCCATACATGTATTTATTGTCGGGACTGACGGGGCTCGAACCCGCAACTTCCGCCTTGACAGGGCGGTGCTCTGACCAATTGAACTACAATCCCAGGGAAATAAGAGATATGGCAGAAATTCTTATTTCTTTCCCCGTGCAGGTATTTCTGAAAAACAAGGGATTATATCATCTGATGGTGGATTCGCGAATTGTTGGGCCGAGCTGGATTTGAACCAGCGTAGACATATTGCCAACGAATTTACAGTCCGTCCCCATTAACCT